CATATCATAAGGAATTCGAACAACTGCTTCAAATACAGTATCAGGAAGTACCGTTTGCGGTACCTCAATATCCACTGGTTTACTAGCTAAATGGCAATTGGCGCATACAATACGTCCAGTCGCTTCTCGTGGATTTTCATAACCCTGCTGTGCAAAAATGGGATATGCATTTGAAATGGATGTACGAGTTATTATATATATCATTAGCGATATGGAAATAGATCGAGTAATCTGTTCCTTTATCCAAGAAAAAGTATTTCTAGTTTGCATGGTCCAACCATTGATCCCGAAAATTTCTACAATAAATTGGGGTAGGTTACTAATGGAGTTTCCTATCCACGATTCTGTTATTTACTGGAATAAATTGACTGGATTAATATATAGGAATATAGGATGAATCCCCGGGATGGGTAGAAATCTAAAGTGATTTTCAATGCTTTGCTTCTGTACAACTGCAAAGTAAGAAACATTCTAATAGGAATTGGATTAGGTAGATCATTTTTTCAGTCATTCATTGAATGATAAATCACTACAAGTGACGGAGATACGCGATTTAAATAACGGAAAATCCAATATTTTAAAATTGTATCTAGAATGACTGGAAAAGTGGAAACAAGGCCAGATATTATTTGATCATTATGAACAAATCCAAAATCCTTGTAGACAAAGCCAATCAGCAGTTCCCAACCATGGGGCGAATGAAATCCGATACATAAATCAGTTAATAAAAGAAGAGAAAAAGCTTTTATTGTGTCACTTAAGTTATATAGGAATTCCTGAGCCCAAGAGTTAAGAATAACAAGTTCTTTATTACCCAAAATAGAATAACCGCTTAGAATAATGAAACAGATTATATTTGTCGAGAAGTGCAAAATCGTATGAATACGACCCTCGTTGTGTATCTTGATTAATTGGATTGTTTCTTTGTGAATTCCTATACGAAGGTTTTGTAGATGTGTCTCCGAGTATTCCTTGATCATTTCCTCTAAGAAGAGGAGTTCCTCCAATTCTCTGAATTTTTCTAGAATACTCTTTTCTTCAATATCATTCAAAAAAAATTCGGATTGCCTAGTATTCCACCAATAAGTAACCCATGATTCCAGACTTTTTTGAAATGAGAGAGAAATCCACCAGGGCAAAAATACTATAGATGCAAGATATAAAAGAGGAGTGAATGCTTTCTTTTTTTCCATTTTTTCGTCTGTGAATTGTTAATGAACCCATCTCATTCGTCGACTCTATGTAATCTAATATTTCTCTCATGCATCTCTTCTATTACAAGTTATCGAACCTATGAATCTATTCACTCTTTTTTATTTGTGATTTCGTGGTTAGGCCTTGAATCTAGAAAAAAAATACCGAAATAGACGAAAAATTCGAATGAATAAATAAAAAAATTGTTTACCTATATTTCAATTGGTCGAATTCGAAGCACATATCTCCTTTCGATAAATGCCCGGAAAAATTTTATTTTATTATTATTCCATATATGTCTGCTTTGACTCGAATGAATGTTTTGAAGAAACCTCAATTAAGTTATAAGTTATGTTATAGAAAAAGGGGATTCTTTCTTTTTTTGCTCTCCTGCTGAGAAAGCATTCATTTCTCGGCTTCATTTATTAAAAAACTTCAATTGGTACACGCAAGAAATAGGCCAATTCAGCAGCTTTTTGTTCCATTTCCCGTGGAGTAAAATTCTCATCAGTACGAGTCAATGGAATGGCTCCCTGGCCTCTGATATCCATATAAAGGACACGACGAGCAAAAAGACCCTCTTTCACTTCTATTCTGACGGACTGAATATCTTTTATAAGAAATCGGAGGAAGACCCGACGATTTTTTCCAGGAAATCCCCAACGAAAGATACACACTATTCCATCTTTTCTATCAAATTGATCATAACCACTACCTACATTCCACGAAATTGTGCACCACAAATAGGAGCTAATAAAAAGACCCGCGATCCCATAGAAAGACATCACAATTCCTTGCGGAAAAAAAACTATTTCCTGAGACGGAAATAAAGATATCAAATTTCTACCAAGATAACTCGAGGTTCCAACCAACAAGAATCCTAATGAACCTAAAAAAAGGATAACAGCCCAGCAGAAATTACTTGTTTTTCGAGCCCCCGTTATAGGTTCTATCCATATATGTTCTGATCGACAACTCATACTTGATCCAGTTGCTTTTTTTGGAATTGAGAGAATACCCCAAATGAATTTGACTTTAGTCCGTTTGTTTCCGAAGTAACTCGCATCAACTAGCACTAGTTTGATGTGAACCTTTAGGAGTAATTCATTAAATTGGTTAGATCTAAACTAATAACATACCCTTCGTATGATCTCACTAAAGATAGCCACATGTATATAGATAGACCAACTTTACAGTTCAGCCATCCGCCGAGTTGGGTCTATTTGAAAATAGATAGAATATAGCATTTTTGGGAGATTTTCGGCGGAAGCCACTTATACCAAATATACCAAATTTTGCTAAATGG